TTGACCAAAGATGGTGATATTCTTCCTCCATTGATCAAGAATTTCGATTTTTGGGAAGTCTCATGATCATCCAATTGAAGACCGATTGATTCTAACAACTGATTGCAGAGTTGATCATTCGTACCTTTCAATTCATAGATTGCGGACCTATGAATGGGGCTATTCCCGAAACTCACAAAGAAAAAAGGAAGTGACTTAGACAAAAAGAAAGAAAGTCGCTTGGACAAAACGAACTTAAATAACTCGGCGATAATCTCAAACCAACCCATCGAAGTATATATCTTTAATCGATCGAATACTACTAGAAAACGGCTCTTCTGCTCAGAAACGAAAAGGTCCTGGAAATTATTGAGCCAAGTGGACCATTTATATCTATATGCATCAGGATCCCGATTCATGGATCTCTCGGTTCGAGAAAGAAGAATAAGAGGATTGAACCATCTCTTCTGACTCTTTGGCAAATTCGATAAATGTTGGTTGATCGTATATTTCATTAGCGTTCTTTGATTCAGAGTATCCTTTCCTATTTGATTCCTTTGAATTCCATATTCGAAGTTGCGATCGGATCTATTCAGTAAAAAGAATCGATTCAATACATTTCTTATGTATTGATTGACTGCCTCCATTCTGTTGTTGCTAGCAAATACCACTATTTTTTGTTTTGGCTCTTCCAAATCATTCCCGCAGGAGATCGGGACCCATTTTTTTCTGATCCTTCGATAAAAAGATTCATTCTCTTCAGAAAAAATAGGAGGTAGAACCAAGATTTTCCATTCATCCCTGGAGTTGAATACCTCATTCAAGAATTGTTTTTGATCCAATCCGTAGGAATCAATAGAAAAGTCAAATCCCTTATTATACACTAGATCCGGCTCAGTTATTGATAGAGTGAATAAATCTGCCATTTCTTGAAATCTCTCTTCTAATTCACATCCCGGATCTGATGAAATAGGATGAATTGAGACGGTATTTTGTAAATACATGATTATCTTGAAAAGATTAACTATTTCTTTAGTTTCCGATCGCCTGACAAAAGAAAGATCTTGTTCTTTCTTCAACAATTTATGATCTTTAGTGGACCTCTCAGTAGGAGTCGAGCCCATAAAAGGGTCTGACCATCCGTCATAGAAAAAAGAAAGAACGGGTCTTGTAGGATTCCCAAGAAAGTATTCGCTTTCTTCCAGCGGATGATTAATCATCTTCTTCTCACGTTTCGTGAATAGCCGGGACATTGAGGAAAGGCATTTCAGCAATCGATTTGATTTTGATTCTATCTCCGCTCCTTCCCTTTGAAGAAAGGCAAGATCCCAAAGAATCGATCGAAAGTCCGAATCCTCATTGCTAATGGAATCAAAATCATCTATGAATTGATCAGAAGATCCTTTCAATTGGCTAGAATACCTCCCTTTTCTGATCCAGTTCCTACACCACCGCAAACCCCAGCGCAAACCCCAGTTAGTGCTACACTTTTTAGTTATTGGGGGACTCTCTTTAGTTATTGGGGGACTCTCTTTCCGATTCGGGAAAGAACTCTCAGAGATCCTTTTTCCTTTTGGAAGATAGAGGAGCGAAACAACCAACCTATTGATATTGGAAGACCTAAAGGATTCGTCCAATCTATCATTTCCGGGTCCAATGGAATTCATAGGTATAGGAAGAAGCCCTATCAAAAAGAAATTTTTTCTTTCGACCATATTTCGACCGTTAATACGATATATAAGGACCGCTACTACAAAGAGTATTAGACTCTTGATCATGAAATTGAAAAATCGAGTGATTTTCATTGTTAAAGTTAAACCCCGTGAATTGCGTGTGCGTGAAATTAAAATAATCCAAATTCGGGGATCAAAAAGTTTTAGAAAACGTTCTTGGTCGAAAAAAATGTGAATGAAAGATCCCACTGAATTCCATTGGTTCCATAACTTTATGGGAGATTTAGAATTCTTGATCTCTCTCAATATCTCTCTCATTTCGAAAAGACAACACCTTAATTCTGGATTCTCTTCTGGATTCCATTCTGAATTCATTGTTTTTTATTCCTCCTTAAAAATAAAAATATTAAATAAAATCAAAAAAAGCAAGACTCTTGCTTTTTCTAAAGATTTTAGTTCAATTCAAATTTGGTTATTCACCATGTACCAGGATCCCTGTTAAGCATCCATGGCTGAGTGGTTAAAGCACCCAACTCATAATTGGCGAATTCGTAGGTTCAATTCCTACTGGATGCACGCCAATGGGACCCTCCAATAAGTCTCTGTATCAATGCAATCTTATCAACAGCCATACATAACGAAAGAAGTCTCTGTATCAATGCACTTTCTATATGTTATATTCATCTCTTCCTATACGTTAGTAGCTTATGTTTTAAACGACCGAGAAGTAGGTAGTAGGATTGATTCTCATAATAAGAAATAAACCGAAAATAGCCAAATTTTTGCGAAAATTCGCGAATGCAAAATAAATGTCCGCTAATAAGTTGATTGGTTAATTCAATAAGAACGGGGAGTTAGCACGCGATTTCGTTAGTACCATCCACCCGAATGCAATTCAATTGTTTACTTATTCAATGAGTGAATTTTCAAGTTCAACCAACCCATTCTCAAAATCTAGAGTAGATTGCCAATAGAATTTTTCTATTTCTTAGATGAAATTCTTTTCGAAGTAGTTAGTCATATTGATTCTATTTCTTAGATGAAATAAATTTCGAAGTAGTTAGTCATATTGATTCTATTTCTTAGATGAAATAAATTTCGAAGTAGTTAGTCATATTGATTCTCATACTATATGAATAGTCATCGACTTCCGGGAAAGGCTAGAAGAATGGGACCTATTATGGGACAGACAATGCATTACAGACGTATGATCATTAGGCTTCAACCGCGTTATTCTATTCCACCTCTTAGAAAGAAAAAAAAAAACTTCGATCAAAAAAAAAAAAAAAAAAATACTTAATAGCCTTAATAGCATGGCCATACATTTCTACCAAACTCCTACCCCGAGCACACGCAATGGAACCATAGACAGTCAAGTGAAATCCAACCCACGAAATAATTTGATCTCTGGACAGCATCCTTGTGGCCAAGGTCGTAATACCAGAGGAATCATTACCGCGGGGCATAGAGGGGGAGGTCATAAGCGTCTATACCGTCAAATCGATTTTCGACGGAATGAAAAAGCCATATATGGTAGAATTATAACCATAGAATACGACCCGAATCGAAATGCATACATTTGTCTCATACACTATGGGAATGGTGAGAAGAGATATATTTTACATCCCAGAGGGGCTATAATTGGAGATACCATTGTTTCTGGTATAGAAGTTCCTATAAAAATGGGAAATGCCCTACCTTTGAGTGCGGTTTGAACTACTGATTTACGTAATTGGAAGAAACCAATTAGGTTTACGACGAAACCTAGAAATCGATCACTGATCCAATTTGAGTACCTCTACAGGATAGACCTCGACAGAAAACTGAAGAGTAACGGCAGCAAGTGATTGAGTTCAGTAGTTCCTCATATAAAATTATTGACTCTAGAGATCTAGTAATATGGAGAAGACAAAATTGTTTCAAGCACCGACAGAACCGGAAGCGCTGCTTCTTTCAAAGAGAAGAGGACAGGTTATTCACATTTCATTTGATGGTCAAAGACGAATTGAAAGCTAAGCAGTGGTAATTCTAAAGATTCCCCGGGGAAAAATAGAGATGTCTCCTACGTTACCCATAATATATATATATGGAAGTATCGACGTAATTTCGTAGAGTCATTCGGTCTGAATGCTACATGAAGAACATAAGCCAGATGACGGAACGGGAAGACCTAGGATGTAGAAGATCATAACATGAGTGATTCGGCAGATTTTGATTCCTATATATCCACCCATGTGGTACTTCATTATACAATATATATAAGATCCATCTGTATAGATATCATCATCTACACCCAGAAAGCCGTATGCTTTGGAAGAAGCTTGTACAGTTTGGGAAGGGGTTTTGATTGATCAAAAAGAAGAATCTACTTCAACCAATATGCCCTTAGGCACGGCCATACATAACATAGAAATCACACTTGGAAAGGGTGGACAACTAGCTAGAGCGGGGGGTGCTGTAGCGAAACTGATTGCAAACGAGGGTAAATCGGCCACCGTAAAATTACCTTCGGGGGAGGTCCGTTTGATATCCAAAAAATGCTCAGCAACAGTCGGACAAGTGGGGAATCTTGGGGTGAAACAGAAAAGTTTGGGTAGAGCCGGATCTAAGCGTTGGCTAGGTAAGCGCCCTGTAGTAAGAGGAGTAGTTATGAACCCTGTAGACCACCCCCATGGGGGTGGTGAAGGACGGGCCCCAATTGGTAGGAAAAAGCCCGCAACCCCTTGGGGTTATCCTGCACTTGGACGAAGAACTAGAAAAAGAAAAAAATATAGTGATAATTTGATTCTTCGTCGCCGTAGTAAATAGGAAAAAATCTAATTTCTTTCTTTGTCTTTACAAAAAACTAGGAGTAAGCTGTGACACGAAAAAAAAAGAATGCTTTTGTCGCAAATCATTTATTAAAAAAAATTAATAAGATTAACACAAAAACCGAAAAAGAAATAATAAAAACTTGGTCCCGAACTTCTACAATTGTACCGATAATGGTCGGACATACGATTGCTATCCATAATGGAAAGGAACATTTACCTATTTATATAAATAATGATATGATAGGACACAAATTAGGAGAATTTGCGCCTACTTTAAATTTTCGAGAACATACGAAAAACGATACTAAATCTCGTCGTTAAGAAGAATTAATAATATATAGATGTTTCTAATTGATTAGTAGGAGGAGAACTTTATGTTGATAAAGGAGAGAAAAACAGAAGTATATGCTTTAGGTCAACATATCTCGATGTCTGTTCACAAAGCGAGACGAGTCATTGACCAAATTCGTGGGCGTTCGTACGAAGAAACACTTATGATATTAGAACTCATGCCTTATCGAGCCTGTTACCCCATTTTTAAATTGGTTTATTCTGCAGCAGCAAATGCTAGTTACATTCTTCGTTCTAACGAAGCAAATTTATTCATTAGTAAAGCTGAAGTCAACGAGGGTACGACCATGAAGAGACGAAAACTTGGAGCTCGAGGACGTAGTTATGAGATAAAAAGACCGACCTGCCATATAACTATTGTAATGAAAGATATATCCTTAAATGAATATGAAGAGGAATTTTTCTTCTATACAGATAAATCTCGAAAAAATGCAAATAAGTTTTTAGGAATAGACTCTATGGAATGGTTAAAAAAAACTAACCGGAAAAATCAGTATAGAGCTATAGAAGATCGGGATAGGTATAGTAATGGGGGACCATGGGACAAAAAATAAATCCACTAGGCTTCAGACTGGGTACAAGCCAAAATTATTATTCCCTTTGGTTTGCACAACCAAAAAAGTATTCTGAAAATCTACGAGAAGATGAAAAAATAAGAGATTATATCAAGAAGTATGTACAAAAAAATATGAAAATATCCTCCCTTGCCAAAGGAATTACACGTATAGAAATTCAAAAAGGAATCGATGTAATGAAAATTAAAATCTATACACCATCCTTAAAATTATTCGACAAAACTCGACCGCGCGAAATCAAAGAATTACAGATGAATCTACAAAAAGAATTTTTTTGTGTGAACCGAAAACTTAACCTTGCTATCATAAGAATTGCAAAACCTTATAGAAATCCTAATATTCTTGCAGAATTTATAGCCGACCAATTAAAGAATAGAGTTCCAGTTCGCAAAGCAATGAAAAAAGCAATTGAATTAACAGAAGAAGCAAATCCCAAAGGAATTCGAGTCCAAATTGCAGGACGTATTGGTGGAAAAGATATTGCGCGGGTTGAATGGATCCGAGAAGGTAGAGTTCCCCTACAAACCATTCAAGCTAAAATAGATTATTGTTCCTATCCAGTTCGAACAATCTATGGGGTATTAGGCATTAAAATTTGGATATTTATAGACGAAGAATAATAAACCTTGCCTTGATCTTTCCTTCGATTCAAGGAGAAAGGCATTTTTCTTTTTCTATTGAATGAAAAAAGTCAAATTCTTAATCCTTTTTAATTCTAAGGAGTTAAATAAAAATTCAATTGAACCTTTGATATACTTGCTATGCTTAGTGTGTGACTCGTCGGTTTGTTTAGGGTTAATATAAAAAAATCAGCCCCCTAGTATAAACTAATAACTCTAGAACTAATAAGCAACTCATCACTTCGCATTATCTGGATCCAAAGACCCAGTCAAGATATGACAAATCAGTCATATCCTTGTAGCAACTAAAACCTTTTTGCATAAACAAAAAAATTGGATTCTAAGTTGTGAATCGAAATAGAGAAAAGAAAATAAGGGTGTGGAGAAACGGAAGGGTGAGAGAAAGAAAGAAAAGATATTTTGATTCTATCTAATTCCAATATGGAATATGTAAGGTCTATAAGCCATCGCAGAAAAAGTGCAATGTAATAAAGCATTAATAGAGAGTTGTCCCTCATAAAATGAATCCGTCTATAGAACAAAACCAAAAAATCAAGAGCTTCGAGCCAATAAAGACTGAGAAGATTGACTCAAAACAAATTTCATTACGAGCTCCATTGCAAAATTCAGACCTAAGCATTAAGTAGGAAGCGATGAGAACGACGGAACCTATGGATCTAAAAGATTCTATTGAAAACGAAGTCTAATGATTCATTGATCTGGATGGCGGAACGGACCAGAGACCAATTCATCTATTCGAACAAGTTATCAACTATTGCTACAACCGAAATAGAAATAGAATTGAAAGCGTAAATATTCGCCCGCGAAAATCTTGGCTTTATTTTCTTGGATTGCTAAATTTGGGTCAATTAAAGGGGAAAACAAAAGAAAGATTCATTTTAACATTCTCAAAACCAATAGAATATAAATAAATAGATATATCTATTTATATACTGTAGTGAGATATATAATGTATTGAGATAATGTATTGAGATAATATATTGATAGAAATCTATAATATCCTAGGAGTATTTTAGCCGTTTCACTTTCTCTAGAAAGAAGATAGAAATTATTTGATATAGATTAGATGAAATCCATACTTCAATGTATTACTTATACTTATGAAAGAGATGTAGATCTGAATTCAAATTACATTCTATCTAAATTTCCTTCAAATTCACTTTTCCTTAAAATTCAATAGTTTTGAATTCCTTTAGTCGCGAGGAGCCGGATGAGAAGAAACTCTCATGTCCGATTCTGTAGTAGCGATGGAATCCAAACGCAACCATCAACTATAACCCCAAAAGAACCAGATTCCGTAAACAACATAGAGGAAGAATGAAGGGAATATCTTATCGAGGTAATCATATTTCTTTTGGTAAATATGCTCTTCAAGCACTTGAACCCGCTTGGATCACATCTAGACAAATAGAAGCAGGTCGACGGGCAATGACGCGCAATGCGCGTCGCGGTGGAAAGATATGGGTACGTATATTTCCAGACAAACCTGTTACAGTAAGAGCTGCAGAAACACGTATGGGTTCAGGGAAAGGATCTCCTGAATATTGGGTAGCTGTTGTTAAACCAGGTCGAATACTTTATGAAATCGGTGGAGTCACCCAAAATATAGCCAGAAGGGCTATTTCAATAGCAGCGTCCAAAATGCCTATACGAACTCAATTCATTCTTTCGGGATAAAATTTTGAAATGCAAAAGCCCAAGAAATAGGTTTTGGGATAAAAAAGAATCGCAGGTGCAGGTTTAGTTTTTTGGACAAGCAATATTTCTTTTTTCTTCGCCCTTTACTTTGCATTTTCAAGATCAAAAAAAATGATATGATTCAACCTCAGACCTATTTGAATGTAGCGGATAACAGCGGGGCTCGAAAATTGATGTGTATTCGAATCATAGGAGCTAGCAATCGTCGATATGCTCGTATTGGTGACGTTATTGTTGCTGTGATCAAAGAAGCAGTTCCAAAAATGTCGCTAGCGAGATCAGAAGTGGTCAGAGCGGTAATTGTACGTACTTGTAAAGAACTCAAACGCAACGACGGTATGATAATACAATATGATGACAATGCTGCCGTTGTCATTGATCAAGAGGGCAACCCAAAAGGAAGTCGAGTTTTTGGTGCGATTCCAGAGGAATTGAGGCAGTTCAATTTTACTAAAATAGTTTCATTAGCTCCCGAAGTATTATAAAATGAGACCACAATATAGTTCCAGAAAAATAGGGTTATGGTATAGTAAGTTATTTGAAAGAAATAAAGTAAGATTACGTTAGTAGATTTTGTCTCACGCATATATCTTTCAAAATTCAGAGTCATAAATAAACAAAAAATAAGAAAAACATGTTGATTATATCAAAATTGGGAGGCACCAATACTTTTCATTCATTATGGGTAAGGATACTATTGCTGACATACTAACCTCTATACGAAATGCTGATATGGCTAGAAAAAGAGTGGTTCGAATAACATTTACTACTATCAACGAAAGTATTGTTAAAATACTTTTACGAGAAGGTTTTATCGAAAACGTGAGAAAACATCACGAAAACAACAAATCCTTTTTGGTTTTAACCCTACGATATAGAAGGAATCGGAACGAGCCTTATATTATAACTAGAAAAATTTTACATTTAAAACGCATCAGTCGACCCGGTCTACGAATCTATTCTAACTATCAACAAATTCCTAGAATTTTAGGCGGGATGGGGATTGTAATTCTTTCTACTTCTCGAGGTATAATGACAGACCGAGAAGCTCGATTGGAAAGAATAGGCGGAGAATGTTTGTGTTATATATGGTAATCCTTCTAATATCTAAATCAAATTAGAAACTTTCTATTTATGACAAAGCAAGGGGACAGGTTGTCTAATCTCGTGTCTCATCTACGACCTCCTCTTTGAAAACGACATATACTATTTTGAGATGGTACAGAATAAAGAAGGGGTATAGAATAAAGGAGGTTTTCGTTCAAATGAAAAACAGAAATGGATTCAGGAAGGTTTAATTACAGAATCCGTTCCCAACGGCATCTTTCGGGTTAATTTAGATAATAATGGTCTAGTGCTCGATTATATTTTGGAAAAGATACTGCTTAGTTTAATTATAATTTTATCGACTTTGTAAAAAAGAAGATTCAACAAATTAGGTATTTTTTCAACTTCAACATTCAATACGATTCGAGCTGAAAAATTGCAAGAAACTTATTTTCTTCCAAGAAGTAGATTCAAAATTAAGGTTAAGGGTCGGCAAATATGAAAATAAGAGCCTCTGTTCGTAAAATTTGTGAAAAATGTCGATTAATACGCCGGCAGGGCCAAATTATTGTAATTTGTTCCAACCCAAGACATAAACAAAGACAAGGATAATCAAATTCAGGAAAAGGCCCGATATTCAAATAAAAGAGGGGATCTTTTTTAACATGAAATGGATAGATCCATATATCGCTGACTCAGATTTATGAGATGATAAAAAAAGTTATACCGAAATTTGGTTTACGTAGGAATCGGCGTATTGGTTCACGTAAGAGTAGGCGTAGAATACCAAAAGGGGTTATTCATGTTCAAGCAGGTTTTAATAATACTATTGTGACTGTTACAGATGTACAGGGGCGAGTGGTTTCTTCGTCCTCTGCCGGTAATTGCGGCTTCCGGGGTAGCCGAAAAGGAACGCCATTTGCTGCTCAAACCATAGCAATAAAGGCTCTGGATACAGTAGTTATGCAACGAGCAAAAGTCTTGATAAAGGGGCCCGGTCTCGGAAGAGACGCAGCATTACGAGCTATTCACAAAAGTGGTATACGGGTAACTCTTGTACGCGATGTAACTCCTTTGCCACATAATGGCTGTAGACCTCCGAAAAAAAGACGTGTGTAAAAATAAATATGGGAGCTATTTCAAAAGCAAGAGAAACAAGAGAAATAAATGATTCACTGATCTGATCAAATAAGATTCTTATGGTTCGAGAGAAAGTCAGAGTA